AAATATATTGCATATATTTTTGATAGATACATACTTACGATATTTATTAATTTATTATACAATATTTTAAATCTAAAAATCTAAGCCTGGTTGTGATAGGTCTACAATTAATTCTATGGATCCTTGAGGTATTCCTCGACTGTGGATGGAACCAAACAAACAATTATTTCTACCCACCCTGTATATTGTCTATATTGTCTTTTTCATTATGTGTGTGTTGGAATATAAATAAATATTAGACAAGATTTTACGAAAATAAATTAGTATCGAAAAAATCTTCTTTTCGATACTAATTTGACACGACATAGAATAAAGTGGTTTATTCTATTTCTATTTTATATTTTTTCTTTATAGTTTCATTTTATATTCTATATAATTATATTCTATATAATTATATACTATAAATAATTTATATAATCGTTTTCATTATGCTGATTTTGAGATAAAAAAGTATCTTCAAAAGATTTTCATCGAATGACTATTCATCTATTGTCTTTTCATGTATTAAGGGTCAAGAAAGTATATGGAAAAATGGTGTTTCATGTTGAAGGAAGAGTTTGAGCGCGGGTATGGTCTAAGTAACTCAATGGACAATATTGGTTCTATTGAAAATACCATTGAAAGTGAAGACGGTTTTTTAACCGATCCGGATAAAAACATTCCTAATCATAATTGGGTTGATAATGACAGTTCTAGTTACAGTAATCTTGATCATTTATTTGGTGTCAGAGACATTCTTAAATTAATGGACGATGACACTTTGTTAGTTAAGGATAGAAATGGAGATGGTTATTACATAAATTTTTCTATTAAAAATAAGATTTTGGAGGTTAATAATGATCATTCTTTTCTGAGTGAACTAGAAAATATTTTTTATAATTATCAGGATTCTCGTTATTGGAATAATGGATCGCAGAGTGATGATTCCTATTATGATCGTTACATGTATGATACTAAAAAGGATTGGAATAAACACAGTACTCGTTTCATTGAAAATTATCTTCATTCTCAAATCCTTATTCATAATTACATTTTAAGTGATAGTGGCAACTACAGTGACAGTTATTTTTACAGTTTCATTTGTGGTGAAAGTAGAAATAGTAGTGAAAGCGAGAATTTCGGTATAAGAACTAGCACGAATAGTAATGATTTAACTATAATAGAAAGTTTTAATGATCTCGATGTAACTCAAAAATACAGGAATTTATGGGTTCAATGCGAGAATTGTTATGAATTAAATTATAAGAAATTGTTTAAGTCAAAAATGAATATTTGCGAACAATGTGGATATCATTTGAAAATGAGTAGTTTGGATAGACTCAAACTTTTGATTGATCCGGGTACTTGGTATCCTATGGATGAAGACATGATATCTCTGGACCTCATTGAGTTTCATTCAGAGGAGAAACCTTATAAAGATCGTATTGACTTTTATCAAAAAAAGACAGGATTACCGGAAGCTATTCAAACGGGCATAGGTAAGCTAAATGGTATTCCTATAGCAGTTGGAGTCATGGATTTTCAGTTTATGGGGGGTAGTATGGGATCTGTAGTAGGGGAGAAAATAACCCGTTTGATCGAGTATGCTACCCAACAATTTCTACCCCTTATTATAGTATGTGCTTCCGGGGGGGCACGTATGCAAGAAGGAAGTCTGAGCTTGATGCAAATGGCTAAAATATCTTCTGCTTTATATGATTATCAATCAAATAAAAAGTTATTCTATATATCCATCCTTACATCTCCCACTACTGGTGGTGTGACAGCCAGCTTTGGTATGTTAGGCGATATTATTATTGCCGAACCAAATGCCTATATTGCATTTGCAGGTAAAAGAGTAATTGAACAAACATTGAATAAGACAGTACCAGAGGGCTCGCAGGTATCTGAATATTTATTCCATAAGGGCTTATTTGATTCAATCGTACCACGTAATCTTTTAAAAGACGTTATGAGTGAATTTTTTCAACTCCACACTTTCTTTCCTTTGAATCATTAAGTAATATATATTTGTATAGTTTAGTTTAGTTATTTTATGTAGAAATATGAATAAGTATATTTTTTAAGTATTAAATTAAGTATTAAGTTCTCAATTTTCTATTCAGTTAACAAGTTATTCAATATACTTAGAATATACGATACGAATTCCAATTTATAAATAATATAATTATAATATAATAAGATATAAATATAATAAATATATAAAATATAAGATTTATATTTATAACAACGTAACAATTAATGTAACAATAACAGGTATAACTAGTAAATCGAGGTACCGTTGCTATGACAATTCTAAATTTACCCTCTATTTTTGTCCCCTTAGTGGGCCTAGTAATTCCGGCATTTGCAATGGCTTCTTTATTTCTTCATGTACAAAAAAACAAGATTGTTTAAATTCGACGGGACAAAATCTCATTCATACGTAATTAGACTTGCATTATAACACAAATACAAATAATATAGTTAGTCAAATAAGGTATAATATGTTACTTCTCACAAACATAAATGAACGAACGCTTATGCAGTCGGAAACATGATATGGATAAACGAATTCTAGCTTAAACTAGATATGAAGTTAGTAAATGGGGGTCATATGGTTATATGTAAATATCTAGAATAAGATCATACGAAGGAGATTCCATTTTTTTGAAGGTTCATATAAGAAAAGAAAAGTGCTGGTTGATGAGCGTTACTTCGTAAACAAAAATAGTAAAGTCAAATTGGAATTATTCTCTCAATTCTACTAAAATGCAACTAAATCTAGTATGAATTGGCGATCAGACTGTATATGGATAGAACTTATAACAGGCTCCCGAAAAATAATTAATTTCTGCTGGGCCTTTATCCTTTTTTTAGGTTCGTTAGGATTCTTAGTGGTTGGAATTTGTAGTTATCTAGATAGTAATTTTAGATCTTTATTTCCGTATCAACAAATCCTTTTTTTTCCACAAGGAATCGTGGTGTCCTTCTATGGGATAGCAGGTCTCTTTATTAGTTCCTATTTGTGGTGCATAATTTCGTGGAATATAGGTAGTGGTTATGATAGATTCGATAGAAAAGAAGGAACAGTTTGTATTTTTCGTTGGGGATTTCCCGGAAAAAATCGTCGTATCTTTCTCCGATTCCTTATGGAAGATATTCAGGCCATACGAATCGAAGTTAAAGAGGGTATTTATACTCGTATTGTCTTTTTCCTTTATATGGAAATCAGGGGCCAGGGGTCTATTCCATTAATTCATATTGATGAGAATTTGACTCCACAAGAAATTGAACAAAAAGTAGCGGAATTGGCCTATTTCTTGCGTGTACCAATTGAATTGAAATGAAGAATTTTTATTTTTTTTTTTTAATTTTCTTATTTCGTCTTCATTTGAAAGGGACTTTGATTCTATTTCTGTATTCTTTATAGATTAAAAATCGAACAAAAACAAAATACTTTGTACGTAATAGAATCAAAATATTCGAGCGTGTAGAGTCAACAAGTGAGGTGGGGTGGATTCCTTACCAATTCATTAAATGAAAAAATGACAAAAAAGAAAGTATTTATTCACATTCTATCTCTTATATCTTTAGTATTTTTTCCCTGGTGGATCTATCTCTCATTTAATAAAAGTATGGAATCATGGTCTATTAATTGGTGGAATAAGAGACAATCTGAAACCCTTTTGAATGATATTCAAGAAAATAGTATTCTAGAAAAATTCATAGAATTAGAGAGACTACTTCTGTTGGACGAAATGATAAATGAATCCTCAGAAACACATATAAAAAAGCTTAATATAGGAATCCACAAAGAAACGGTTCAATTAATCAAGATGTATAACCAAGACCATATGAATACGATTTTGCACTTCTCAATAAATATAATGTCTTTCGTTATTCTAAGTGTTTATTCTATTCTGGGTAATGACGAGCTTGTTATTATTAACTCTCGGGTTCAGGAATTCCTATATAATTTAAACGATACAATAAAAGCTTTTTCCATTCTTTTAGTAACTGATTTATGTATCGGATTTCATTCGCCCCACGGTTGGGAACTAATGATTGACTCTATCTACAACGATTTTGGATTTGATCATAACGATCAAATTATATCTGTTCTTGCTTCCACTTTTCCAGTTATTCTAGATACAATTTTAAAATATGGTATCTTCCATTATTTAAATCGTATATCCCCGGCACTTGTATTGATTTATCACTCAATGGCTGAATGAAAAATGATTTAAGCCGGTTCTAATGTTTGTTACTTTCTTTGTTTTGTACATAAAGAAAGCATTCCAAATTCTGTTTACTCTATTCCAATAAGAATTTTCCAGTAAATAGCAGAATCATAGATAGGGAATTATACAAGTGACCTATCCACTTTATTGTAGAAATTGTCAGTATCAACTATTAGACCATGCAAATGAGAAATACCCGTTCTTGGATAAAGGAAAAAAAGATTCGATACATTTACGTATTGCCCATAATATATATAATAACTCAGGCATCCATTTCAAATGCATATCCCATTTTTGCGCAACAAGTTTATGAAAATCCACGAGAGGCAACTGGTCGTATTGTATGTGCCAATTGTCATTTAGCTAATAAGCCTGTAGATATTGAGGTTCCCCGTGCGGTACTTCCCGATACTGTATTTGAAGCAGTTGTTCGAATTCCTTATGATACAAAACTGAAACAAGTTCTTTCAAATGGTAAAAGAGGGGCCTTGAATATTGGGGCTGTTCTTATTTTACCTGAGGGATTTGAATTAGCCCCCCCCGATCGTATTTCTCCTGAGATGAAGGAAAGGACAGTAAATCTGTCTTTTCAGAGCTATCGACCCACTAAAAAAAATATTCTTGTGATAGGTCCTGTTACTGGTCAAAAATATAGTGAAATTTCCTTTCCTATTATTTCCCCAGATCCCTATACTAATAAGGATGTTCACTTCTTAAAATATCCCATATATGTAGGCGGGAATAGGGGAAGAGGTCAGATTTATCCTGATGGTAGCA